TTTCGTTTCGATTTTTACTCTATTTCCCGGCAGTATCCGTATAGAACTGCGCCAGATCCTACCTGAAATATAACCTAGAATTAGATCCTCATTATCTAAGCGGATCCGGGGGGTGCCGTTGGGAAGTGATTCAGTAATTAAACCTTCATGAATCAATTTTTGTTCTTTCATTCCAGGTAACCCTTTCGAAGTATCAACTAATGAGGGAAGAGTTATATAACTCACTTTTCCTCTTTATTTCACAAATAGGAAATTCGAGATAAAATTAGGATACCGAAGGAGGGTCACCATATATAACACAAAATTTCTCCCCCAATTCCTTTTAGTCTAGCTTCTCGATCTGTCATTATCCCTCGAGAAGTAGAAAGAATTACAATTCCCATTCCGCCTAAAATCTTAGGAATTTTTTGATAGTTGGAATAGATTCGTAGACCAGGTCGACTGATACGTTTTAAAATAGTTCTATATATTCTTTTCCTAGTCCTTCTATGTCGCAAGGTTGAAACCAAGAAATATTTGTTATTTTCCTGATGTTTCCGAACGTTTTCAATAAAACCTTCTCGTAAGAGTATTTTAACAATGTTTTCGGTGATATTAGTGGATGCTACCCGAACCGTTCCTTTTTTACTCATGTCAGCATTTCTTATAGAAGTTATTATATCGGCAATAACGTCTTTAACCATAATGAATTCGAATTATTTTTACTTCCTAATTTTGATATAATCAACATGTGTTTTTTTTACTTTAATTATTAAATTCAATTATTAATAGTAAATTACTAAATTAATTAAATTAATTAATATTTTCAAGTATATACGTGAGACACAATCTATTATTTTGATCCATTTCAGATATCCTACTATAACTATATCATAGTTTTATCTACTAGTATTTATAATACCTCGGGTGCTAATGAAACTATTTTAGTAAAATTCAACTGTCTTAATTCTCGAGCAATCGCACCAAAAACTCGAGTTCCCTTTGGGTTTCCTTCTTGATCAATGACAACCGCTGCATTGTCATCATATCGTATTATCATACCGTTGTCACGTTTGAGTTCTTTACATGTACGTACAATTACAGCTCTAATTACTTCTGATCTTTCTAGAGGCATATTGGGCACTGCTTCTTTGATTACAGCAACAATAATGTCACCAATATGAGCATATCGGTGATTACCAGCTCCTATGATTCGAATACACATCAATTCTCGAGCTCCGCTGTTATCTGCTACATTCAAAAGGGTCTGAGGTTGAATCATATCATTTTTATTTGAATCTTTATTTCAATGCAAAGAATGAGGAAAAAAAAGAAATAGTGTTTGTCCAGAAATAAATAAACATGTGTTTGTTTTTTCATTTTTAATACCCTTTCTTTTTGTTTATGTTTAGTTCTACATCATCACTATCCTGAAATAACAAATTTAGTTCGTATAGGCATTTTGCACGCAGCTATTTCAATAGCTGTTCTGGCTACAGTTTCTGACACTCCGCCCATTTCATAAAGTATTCGACCTGGTTTAACAACGGATACCCAATATTCAGGGGATCCCTTCCCCGAACCCATACGTGTTTCTGTTGGTCTTACTGTAACAGGTTTGTCGGGGAATATACGCACCCATATTTTCCCACCACGACGCGCATATCGTGTCATTGCTCTTCGCCCTGCTTCTATTTGTCTAGCTGTGATCCAAGCGGGTTCAAGTGCTTGAAGAGCGTATCTGCCGAAACAAATACGATTGCCTCGACAAGATATTCCCTTCATTCTTCCTCTATGTTGCTTACGAAATCTGGTTCTTTTGGGGTTATAGTTGATGGGTTTTTTCTTCATTCCACCTCTACTACAGAACCGGACATGAGAGTTTCTTCTCATCCAGCTCCTCGCGAATGGAAGGATTCGATAATATTACGGATACACATGTATTTACTAACTAATACACTAAACTAAGTAATGGGATTTATTGATATTTTATTTATTACATAGGAAACTTTATATATGGCTAAGCTTTTATATTTATAGATATAGATAATTTTTTTTTTAACGAATCTTTATTTTTACTCTTATCGAATCAAGACAGTAATCCAATAAATAAAGGTTTCGCGGGCGAATATTGGCTCTTTCCTACTTTATTCTTAGGATCAATCCATGACCTCTCAGAGTAAATTAATTTGTTCTTGGTTCGTTCCGCCATCCCACCCGATGAATCATTAGGATTCATTTTTAATGGAATCTTATGTAGTCACAGGTTTCTTCGTTCCTATAGCTTCTCCATTAATGGTTAGGCCTGAACTCTGCAATGGAGCTCCCAATAAAATTTGTTCCCGAGTCAATTTTCTCAGTTTCTATTAACTCGAGGCTCTTTATTATTCTTTCTATCAATATTAATGCTTTATCACATTGCCTTTTATGAGGTGATTCATAGACCATACATATTGGAATCATCTATCATTGCTATTTTTGTTCTCTCTTTCTATCATCTTTCCATTTATCCACATCCCTT